GCCGACATTTCGATTCCAGGGAATGATGACGCTATAGCTTCAATCCGATTAATTCTTAACAAACTAGTATTTGCTATTTGTGAGGGTCGTTCTAGCTATATAAGAAATCCTTAATTCATAATAAGACAAATGACTTTTTGACCTCCATAGATTTATGGAATCGGTTACTTAATCTCAAAATCAAAAAAGAGATAAAAATAACTGGGGATATTATGTGATTAGTTGATATACAAAATATAGAATTCAAGAAAGAAATGATTGAATCAAAATAATTCTTTTTATTAAAGTTCTATTTCTATCAGAGGACAAGATGAATGTTCTATCATGTTCCATCACCACACTAAAAGTGTTATACGATATAGCCGGTGTGGAAGTAGGCCAACATTTCTATTGGCAGATAGGAGGTTTACAAGTCCATGCCCAAGTACTTATTACTTCTTGGGTTGTAATTGCTATCTTATTAGGTTCTGCCACCATAGCTGTTCGTAATCCACAAACCATTCCGACTGACGGTCAGAATTTCTTCGAATATGTTCTTGAATTCATTCGCGACGTGAGCAAAACTCAAATTGGAGAAGAATATGGTACTTGGGTTCCCTTTATTGGAACGATGTTTCTCTTTATCTTTGTTTCTAATTGGTCAGGGGCTCTTTTACCCTGGAAAATCATACAGTTACCCCACGGGGAGTTAGCCGCACCCACGAATGATATAAATACTACCGTTGCTTTAGCTTTACTCACGTCAGTGGCATATTTTTATGCGGGTCTTACCAAAAAAGGATTAGGTTATTTCGGGAAATACATTCAACCAACTCCAATCCTTTTACCCATTAACATCTTAGAAGATTTTACAAAACCTTTATCACTTAGTTTTCGACTTTTCGGGAATATATTAGCTGATGAATTAGTAGTTGTTGTTCTTGTTTCTTTAGTACCTTTAGTGGTTCCTATACCGGTTATGTTCCTTGGATTATTTACAAGTGGTATTCAAGCTCTTATTTTTGCAACTTTAGCTGCAGCTTATATAGGAGAATCTATGGAGGGTCATCATTGACTAGTCATTTTTTTTTCTTAGCTTAGCCCAACGCAATGTATGTCTGGCTCAACATAATCTACGTAAGGCCCATAAATCTAAAAATATGCTATATTAAGATCTAGCGTAATGGCAAAAAAGATTATGATATGAGGAAATTCTTGTAAAAAAAAGATGTTCTATGGAACAATTTTGATTTCCGTTGATTTCATTCAACTCAATGATTGACCAAAATAAAATTATATTCAATACAAAAATTGCATAGGCTTAGATCAATAAAATACTGAGATTTCTATGTAATCATTTGGCCTAATGAATTCATCCATTTAGATATATTGTATCCATGTGAGAGATAATGATAACTAAAAGGAATAAAATAGTTTACAAAAAAGGAGAGTCCTAAAAAAAGATTTAGTTAAGAAAGGGGGGTCAAACTAGGTATATGCAATCTAACGACTAGAATTCCACTTTTGTGAATGTTTCGAAGAATTATTCTCGAATCCAATTGACTCTAAGATACGAATAATTGGTTTACGTTATGTAAGAAAGGCATGTATATGTGATAATTGACTAGTTATATATGAACTAAAGATATATATAATTTGTGAATTTCTATCGGGATTCCAATGGAAGTCCTTCTCTTTCGTCTGTTCTGTGACTCTGAATTGAATTGAATGAATAAAGAGATGAAATGGAAATCAACAAAAAATAGAACAACTAAAGAAAGTCATCTGAATTCACAAAGACAAAGATAGAAACTAAAAAAGAGATATTGAAGTAGTTTGGATGAGTAAATAATATTATTACTTAAATTAGGAATTCTTAGTTTGTATTGGATGAATCTTAGCGATGAAATAAGAATATATAAGTTATAAGGAATTGTTTGATTGTATCATTAACCATTTTTTATTTTTTATTTTTGTGCGAGGACCTTATCATGAATCCATTGATTTCTGCCGCTTCCGTTATTGCTGCTGGATTGGCCGTAGGGCTTGCTTCTATTGGACCTGGAGTTGGCCAAGGTACTGCTGCGGGCCAAGCTGTAGAAGGTATTGCGAGACAGCCTGAGGCGGAAGGAAAAATACGAGGTACTTTATTACTTAGTCTCGCTTTTATGGAAGCTTTAACAATTTATGGACTGGTTGTAGCATTAGCACTTTTATTTGCGAATCCTTTTGTTTAGTTTAATTCTGGAAAATTCCCTTGGACTTGCCACTTGCTTTTTCGAATTATATCAAGATTTCACTCCTATAATTATTTATTTGTTGAGACAATAACTCTGGGAAGGACTGATTTGAGGATGAGGAATTAACCTACCGACTCGCTTTCTTCCTTCCCCTTCTTAGTTCAATGTAACTTTCCATTTTAGGAAATGTTGCAACAAATGAGGTATGTCACAATTGAGATGGGGCTTGGTACCTAGTTCTAATAAGAATAATGCTTATTGGGAATTTCAATTCAAAAAAA